TGAAAGGAACATTAATGATTCATATAAATCACTTAACGGGAAATGTCTCGAATAAATCCAACGAGTAACTAATAATCCTGTTATACAGAAAAAAGTGGCTATCATGCCTTTTTCTGACGGATCACATAGTCCTACGATTTCATGGACTAATAAAGTCACCAAATAAATCGTAATGACAATTGAAATGATCGAAAAAGAGATGTGAGTGAATATATGTTCTAAAGTCGCAAATATCATAAAAAAAAAATCATTAAAAAAAAGAGGGGTCCCTCAATTACGGAATGTAAATTCCGAATTAAATTCATTATAGGATCTAATGTGTCCTTTTTAGAGGATGCCGCCACTCGGACTCGAACCGAGATGCTCTAGCACTGCTTCCTAAGAGCAGCGTGTCTACCGATTTCACCATGGCGGCTTGATCGAAATAATAATAGCCCATATGATGTTCAATCGTCGAGATTGAAAGATTCAATGCAATATATTTTAGGAAACGTTAGAATCGATGAATAAAGACTCGTTCAAATGAATATTTGAACTTCAATAATACTTAGTATCCCGGTATGGTGTTATTTTTAACAACAGGCTTTCACGTAGTATAAGTTCTTCTGGAACAGTTGGAACTAGATGGTTATGTCCTCAGTTGAGGTCTAGAACTAAGAATTGTCCCTTTTTTATATCATTTTTTGATGATTCATTTCTCATTTATCTGATTTCATGGATCGGAAATGAAAAAAGATTCATTTTTCACTGAACAAAAGAAAATAAATAGGATTTTTTATGTATCACAATTGGATAACTACATCCAAGGGATTTCTATAAATAGTTAGATAGTTTGGTATCAAGACTGTATTAATGGTTGGGATCCTCATTGTATACATAATTCGTGTGAGGATTTACCGAACCAATTAGGTATTGGGCTGCACATAAAACAAAAGAGTTTAAATCTCTATTGGAATTCTACGCTATGTACTTTACTTATAAATAAAGTATATTCTATATAAAATAGATTGATCGATCCTACGGTCCAAACATAGGATCTATTTTGGATTAAGGAAGATTGACTTATTCTTCGTACATAAATATCGACCTAAAGGGGATCCGGGGAGTTTTTATTGATTGGGTCGAAACAAGAGGGAATCTATGTAGTGATTCGGAGAGTTACAAAGCAAAGTCTTAAAATATATATTTCAATCAATTAGTTTCAAGGATCCATTCATTTTTACTACTGTCGTTCATACTTGTTTCAGATCTTCCAAAAATCTTAATGATGTATAACTATTGGAGATACATAATCGAATAAACTTCTTCCTAAAAAAAAATATTTTTTTTTGGGGGGGGGGAAATAACAACCCCCATCTCGCGAATTATCAAAATCTACTATAATGAAAAGTGAAACCTTGTATTTTGTGTTTAACTATTTCTTTTTTGTTGTTTGAAAAACAACAAAAAAGAAATAGTACCGTTCTTAGAACCCAATAGACAGAATAAGAATTATTCTACATACCACAACAGCCGGTTCAGTTCTATCTCATATAGATGAGTTCAAAACATTAGTTAATGTGAATTATTCATCTTATAAATCATCCAATTCATCGAGTCATGTCGATTCAGATTCTTCCAAGGCTTTATTACTTGTTTGTCGCACAAAAAAACTTTTTGAATGCCCGGTAGAAATAGATTTAGCTAAAGATAAAGCTTTTACCGCCGCCCAATATCCCTTTTTCTTCCAAATATTTCTACGAATACGCTTTTTTGAGATAGAAGTACGTTTCTTTGGAACCGCCATTTGAAAATAAAGAAGTTACTTTTATAGTTGGATGTGAAAGACATGTATTGTTCAAAATGGATCGTTCTTGCTATTCATTATCTATATTTATTCCATAGCGGATACTTCCTTCATAACATACAAAAATATAGATACGTGCGCATCACATAGAGTACACTAGGGATAAAAAAAAGAAATAGAAATAAAGAAAAACGATGTTATTTTCAAAGGAATTTTTTTTTGTTCCACATCTCTATTACATACAATGCCCGAAGAAAGAAGAATTCGTACTAATTTGTACCTTCATATCTTCATTCCGATCTATGTCTATGAGGTCCGCTACCATAGAAATCGAACCGGTTGTTGTTGATAAGAATCAAAAAGGGTTCCAATTCATATCTCAATCTCAGTCTATTTATATCTCGTCGTCTTACATTGAATAAATCGAAAAGCTTAAGAATCCTTACCTAATTTAAGAAAATAATAATTTTTCATTTTTCTATTAATTGATCAAGCTCGAGGATAGAGTACTCATAATTTAAATGAAAATGAGATTGGTAGTTAATCTGTTAAACCATACATTACTTGATAAAGGTAATTTTAGTAATCTCTTATTTCAGTTCTATGCGAAGTGACGAGTATCATAGGATTTCCTATAAACATAAGTTTGTTTTATTGGAATAGAAGCCAATCAATCAGTTCTACAATGAATTAATTAATGACTCCGAATAAACTAACTAAAATAACTAGTATTTTATTGGGTTGAGTTATTGGCGGATTCTATGATCCATATCCCAATAGAGTACTTTTACCTTTTTTTGGTGTCATTCCTTTTCCTTACTATTTACTATATGGATATCAATCGCCGTAATAGTGGAATGATTGAAAATCTCATATTCTTTCTTTATCTTAATAAATATCTTAGTTAATAACTAAATGGTCAGTTTTAACCAGTGACTTGGTCATTTGAACAATTGTAACTTCTTGATTTAAATTTCTTTTTATTCAATACGATATTTGGGAAAGAATCGGAATAATTAAGAATTAAAAATCATATTTGAGTTCTTTTCTATCTTGATTTTTATTTATTTATTTGACTTCCAAAAGAGAGAAGAGCTGGTGAATCGGAAACAATTAATAAGAATAAAAAAAGTTTTATTTTCTTATGGAACATACATATCAATATGCATGGATCATACCTTTCGTTCCACTTCCAGTTACTATGTCAATAGGATGGGGACTTCTGCTTGTTCCGACTGCAACAAAAAATCTTCGTCGTATGTGGGCTTTTCCTAGTGTTTCATTGCTAAGTATAGTTATGGTTTTTTCGGCCGATCTGTCTATTCAGCAAATCAATGGCAGTTCTATTTATCAATTTCTATGTTCTTGGACCATCAATAATGATTTTTCTTTAGAGTTCGGCCACTTGATCGACCCACTTACTTCTATTATGTCAATATTAATCACTACTGTTGGAATCATGGTTCTTATTTATAGTGACAATTATATGTCTCATGATCAAGGATATTTGAGATTTTTTGCTTATATGAGTTTTTCCAATACTTCTATGTTGGGATTAGTTACTAGTTCCAATTTGATACAAATTCATATTTTTTGGGAACTGGTGGGAATGTGTTCGTATCTATTAATAGGTTTTTGGTTCACACGACCAATTGCAGCCAATGCTTGTCAAAAAGCGTTTGTAACTAATCGTGTAGGGGATTTTGGTTTATTATTAGGAATCTTAGGTTTTTATTGGATAACAGGTAGTTTGGAATTTCGGGATTTGTTCGAAATCTTCAATAACTTGATCCATAATAATGGGGTCAATTCTTTATTTGCTACTCTGTGTGCCTCCCTATTATTCCTTGGTGCAGTTGCTAAATCCGCACAATTTCCCCTTCATGTATGGTTACCTGATGCCATGGAGGGACCCACTCCTATTTCGGCTCTTATACATGCTGCTACTATGGTAGCAGCGGGAATTTTTCTTGTCGCTCGGCTTCTTCCCCTTTTCACAGTCATACCTTACATAATGAATCTCATTTCTTTGCTAGGTATAATAACGGTACTATTAGGAGCTACTTTAGCTCTTGCTCAAAAAGACATTAAGAGAAGTTTAGCGTATTCTACAATGTCTCAATTGGGTTATATTATGTTAGCTCCAGGGATAGGTTCTTATCGAGCTGCTTTATTCCATTTAATCACTCATGCCTATTCGAAAGCATTATTGTTTTTAGGATCCGGATCGATTATTCATTCAATGGAACCCATTGTTGGATATTCTCCAGATAAAAGTCAGAACATGGTTCTTATGGGTGGTTTAACCAAATATGTGCCAATTACAAAAACTACTTTTTTATTAGGTACACTTTCTCTTTGTGGTATTCCACCTCTTGCTTGTTTTTGGTCCAAAGATGAAATTCTTAATGATAGTTGGTTGTATTCACCGATTTTCGCGATAATAGCCTGTTCCACAGCAGGATTAACTGCATTTTATATGTTTCGGATGTATTTACTTACCTTTGAGGGGCATTTACACGTTCGGTTTCAAAATTACAGTGGCACTAAAAATAGCTCGTTCTCTTCAATATCTATATGGGGAAAAGAAGGACCGAAACCAGTTAACAAAAATGTACTTTTCTCAGTAATGAATAATAATAAAAAGGTTTCCCTTTTTTCGAAGAAGATATATCAAATTGATGGGAATATACGAAATTTGATGCGATCCTTTAGTACTCATTTTGACAATAAAGACACTTCCATGTATCCCTGTGAATCGGACAATACTATGCTATTTTCTCTACTTGTATTGGTCCTATTTACTTTGTTTGTTGGGTCCATAGGAATTCCTTTCGATCAAGTAGGAATGGATTTGGATATATTATCGAAATGGTTAACCCCATCGATAAACCTTTTACATCAAAATTCGAACTATTCTGTGGATTGGTATGAATTTGTGACAAATGCAATTTATTCAGTCAGTATAGCCTATTTCGGAATATTCATAGCGTTTCTTTTATATGGGTCTGTTTATTCATCTTTTCAGAATTTAGAATTAATGAATTCATTTGTTAAAATAGGTCCTAAGAGACTTTTCTTGGACCGAATAATAAATGTAATATACAATTGGTCATATAATCGTGGTTACATAGATATTTTTTATGCAACATTCTTAACTAAGGGTATAAGAGGATTAGCCGAACTAACTCATTTTTTTGATAGACGAGTCATT